GGAACATTATGAAACTGCGCAAAGAGTTAAGCAAACTTTACAACGTTACAAAGAACTTCAGGACATTATAGCTATCCTTGGGTTGGATGAATTATCCGAAGAGGACCGTTTAACCGTAGCAAGAGCCCGCAAAATTGAGCGTTTCTTATCACAACCTTTTTTCGTAGCAGAAGTATTTACCGGTTCTCCGGGGAAATATGTTGGTCTAGCAGAAACAATTAGAGGCTTTAAATTGATTCTGTCCGGAGAATTAGATGGTCTTCCTGAACAGGCCTTTTATTTAGTAGGTAACATCGATGAAGTTACTGCGAAGGCTACAAACTTAGAAATGGAGAACAATTTGAAGAAATGACCTTAAATCTTTGTGTACTGACCCCTAATCGAATTGTTTGGGATTCAGAAGTGAAAGAAATCATTTTATCTACTAATAGTGGACAAATTGGCGTATTACCAAATCACGCGCCTATTGCCACAGCTGTAGATATAGGTATTTTGAGAATACGCTTTAATGACCAATGGTTAACGATGGCTCTGATGGGCGGTTTTGCTAGAATAGGTAATAATGAGATCACCGTTTTAGTAAATGATGCGGAGAAGAGTAGTGACATTGATCCCCAAGAAGCTCAGCAAACTCTTGAAATAGCGGAAGCCGGCTTGAGGAAAGCTGAAAGTAAGAGACAAACAATTGAGGCAAATCTAGCTCTCAGACGAGCTAGGACACGAGTAGAGGTTCTCAATGTGATTTCGTAACTAGTCGGTGCGCCCGAATCGAATAATCCTAATCCAAAGAATTTTTGTTTATACACATATGGATTCTTCCGATTGAATCCAATCAAATACAATCAAGTGGAATCGGATTCTGATGTAAGGAAAAAAGTTTGAGTTTCAATTCGAAAATCAAATCGAATAGGATAGAAAAGATACAAAATCAGTAAGTAGAAAAACTTATTAGATACCATTGACCATGGTATCTAATAAGTTCTACCTACTATTGGATTTGAACCAATGACTCCCGCCGTATGAAAGCAATACTCTAACCACTGAGTTAAGTAGGTCATTTATCATTATAAGGAGAAAAAAAAAGGACCCCTCCCATTGATGGATTATAAATGCAATAAGACTTCGAAGCAATACCGATCAAAAAGATCAAAGAGATACGATGTTGGATCATGGAATATTCATCTTGACAAGAAATTATCTCCATAATATGATAAAATATGTATCACAAGCACAAGGGCTATAGCTCAGTTAGGTAGAGCACCTCGTTTACACGTGCGCCAATGTTTTTCAGAAGAGTCCATCATGCAATCAAAGAATTGATCTTTTTGAGAAATCAATGTCTGACTCCAGTATTTTTAGGGAACAAAACAAGAGAACAATAGCCTGACAAATGGTTCGGTTCGATTCAGGTTCCCATTTAGGAACCAAATGGAATCCATCATTGATTTGAGATATTGATAAGGTGAATACCTAGTCTATTCAATGCTAGGCATAATGAGTATAAGGACCTCCAAAATTCTCTTTTTGTCCTATGAACCTTAAGGCGTATGAAGTTTCATATTTGATTCTTTAATCAGGATGATAGAGACTCCATTTAACTTAGGTTAATCTAGGCCAGAAGCAAACCTACGTCAAGATAACCTTTCTTTGAAACACTTTGGTAGTGCTCCTATATCACAATCCAAATAATGAATCCGAGCACGTGGAGCCATTTCCTTATTTTTCTGTCAAGAAAAAAATATGGTAGACTAACTGATATTTCTAGCAGTTAATGAAAGAGCCCAATGCAAAAAAAAAAAAAATGCATGTTGGGTCTTTGAAAGAGTTCGAATCATTTTGATAAGAATCAGTTCGATCTCTTTTACCGAGAAGGTCTACGGTTCGAGTCCGTATAGCCCTATAATAATATAATAATCAAAATTGAAATACAAAAAGTTCTATAGTTTTCATTTACTCAATTACTGTATTTTTTGTTGTTTGTAACCGGTCGCTCGTGGTTGCTTGGTTCATCGAAATAAAATCATTCCCATAAGCTTGCTTATGGGGGGCTCGTTCAGAGCAGAACATAAAACGGAAAACAAAAGCCCATTTCAATCGTTATTTTTTTTTCGAATCTCGGATAAAGAAACCCATTTTTTTTAGTAATTCATTTTTTTCGTATGTGAATTCCATATGATTTTGCCTCCTTTACTGTCCACAATCAAAGAGTTAGTGAGACTTCTTTTCCTCGGTATACCCACTCATTTTTGGTGAATTTTTGGAGGCAAAATCATGACATGAATCCGGTTAAAAATGAAAACTCCAACCTAACCCCACTCAAATCGAATAGTAAGTCACATGGATATAGGAACGGATTACTGTATTTGTGTCCGCGTTTGAAAAACGAAGATCTTTTCATAAACAGAAAACAAAATAGATATAGAAAATAGAATCGAAAATCGATTGAATTTCGAATTCGAATATTAAAAATTTCAAAATTCGAAATCAAAATGAGAATTCT